AGATCATTTTATCGGGTAATGGGTATACTTTAAACATTCCATTAGTTATGTATCAACGTTCCAACAAAAATACTTGTATGCATCAAAAAGCCCAGATTCAGGAGGGTAAATGCATTAAAAAGGGACAAATTTTAGCGGACGGTGCCGCCACGGTTGGGGGCGAACTCGCTTTGGGAAAAAACGTATTAGTAGCTTATATGCCGTGGGAGGGTTACAATTTTGAAGATGCTGTACTCATTAGTGAGCGTCTTGTATATGGAGATATTTATACTTCTTTTCACATACGAAAATATGAAATTCAGACTCATGTGACAAGTCAAGGTCCCGAAAGGTTAACTAACGAAATACCACATTTAGAAGCCCATTTACTCCGTAATTTAGAAAAAAACGGAATTGTGATGCTGGGAGCATGGGTAGAGACAGGCGATATTTTGGTAGGTAAATTAACACCTCAGATGGCAAAAGAATCCTCCTATGCCCCGGAAGATAGATTATTACGAGCTATACTTGGCATTCAGGTATCTACTTCAAAGGAAACTTGTCTAAAACTACCTATAGGTGGTAGGGGTCGAGTTATTGATGTAAGATGGATTCAGAAAAGGGGGGGTTCTAGTTCTAATCCGGAAACGATTCGTGTATATATTTTACAGAAACGAGAAATAAAAGTAGGTGATAAAGTCGCTGGAAGACATGGAAATAAGGGTATCGTTTCAAAAATTTTACCTAGACAAGATATGCCTTATTTGCAAGACGGAAGACCTGTTGATATGGTCTTTAACCCCTTAGGAGTCCCTTCACGAATGAATGTCGGGCAAATTTTTGAATGTTCACTCGGATTGGCAGGGGGTTTGCTAGGCAGACATTATCGAATAGCACCATTTGATGAGAGATATGAACAAGAGGCTTCGCGAAAACTGGTGTTTTCTGAATTATATGAGGCCAGTAAGCAAACAGCCAATCCCTGGGTATTTGAACCCGAGTATCCGGGAAAAAGCAGAATATTTGATGGAAGAACAGGAGATCCTTTTGAACAGCCTGTTATAATTGGAAATCCTTATATCTTGAAATTAATCCATCAAGTTGATGATAAAATCCACGGACGTTCTAGTGGACATTATGCACTTGTTACACAACAACCCCTTAGAGGAAGGGCCAAGCAGGGGGGGCAGCGGGTAGGAGAAATGGAGGTTTGGGCTCTCGAAGGATTTGGTGTTGCTCATATTTTACAAGAGATGCTTACTTATAAATCTGATCATATTAGAGCCCGCCAAGAGGTACTTGGTACTACGATCATTGGAGGGACAATACCTAACCCCGAGGATGCTCCAGAATCTTTTCGATTGCTCGTTCGAGAACTACGATCTTTGGCTCTGGAACTGAATCATTTCCTTGTATCTGAGAAGAACTTGCAGATTAATAGGATGGAAGCTTAATCGGAATGAATTCAAATTTTTCTTCTATGATAGATCAGTATAAACATCAGCAACTCCGAATTGGATTAGTTTCTCCCCAACAAATAAGTGCTTGGGCCACGAAAATCCTACCGAACGGAGAGATGGTTGGAGAGGTCACAAAACCCTATACTTTTCATTACAAAACCAATAAACCGGAAAAAGATGGATTATTTTGTGAAAGAATTTTTGGGCCTATAAAAAGCGGAATTTGTGCTTGTGGAAATTATCGAGTAATCGGAGATGAAAAAGAAGAACCAAAATTTTGTGAACAGTGCGGAGTCGAATTTGTTGATTCTCGAATACGAAGGTATCAAATGGGCTACATAAAATTGGCGTGCCCAGTAACTCACGTGTGGTATTTGAAGCGCCTTCCTAGTTATATTGCGAATTTTTTAGATAAACCTCTTAAAGAATTAGAGGGCCTAGTATACTGCGATGTGTGATTTGATCGAAATTTTGATTTTACAGATTCGAACTGAGAAACTGTTATCCCATTCCATCTAATTGGGATGCCCCGGCTCTGACGTGTCTCTTGCTAGGAGTAACATGAAGCTCAGAATTGTGGGTGTATTCAATACTCCCAAATAAAGGGGGAATTGATCCATGGTCGATTTCGTAACAAGTAAATTTGAATTTCTAGTTGTACCTCGTAAAAAAAGACTTCTTTTGTTTAACCACTCTCCGTCGTTTAGAAATAAATGAGTTTCGCGCAAGCAAATAGCAAATATGTCATGGTTACAAGAGTCTATCCATCGCATATAGGCTTTAAGGGCGTCGTGGTATAACCGTCGAGGTGAAGTCGTGACCTAAAAGATCGAACGGAACGATACTTAGACAAGTAAATCCTTTATCTTATATCTTATGAATTCCAAGGCATTTTCCTTGAAGGGGATTCATCGTTCGAAGGGAAGTAGACTACTCAAGAATTGCACATTTCATTTTGACTTGAATAAAGAATTCAAAAAAGAAAAGGAAGAATGAATTAATGAAATGTTGCTTGGTCTTCCGCGGGAACTTGAGTAAGGAGTAGATTCTTTGTTTTGCTT